AGAGATGCAACCGAAACAGAATTGATAAAACAGTCCTAGAAACCCAATTCTCCCACTTAGGCTTACAATGCTTTGGGATTTATAATATCAAAACTTATTAAGTTTCTTATATTATAATGTATAATAACGGCATAGATATTCTAATCTACTTCAATATTGAATACCAGAAAACTGTATGAATGTTGTATTTATTAACTTATATTATTATTAACGCGGGTATAGCTAATCTAGATCTCCGTCTTCTCTCTTCTTTTATTGCCCTCTTGTCCTGTCGTGTCGTTAATTGACAGTATGACTTAGGGCTCAATATAATTTGACCGAACAAATCATAGTTTGGTAAACCACCTTGAATCTACTGCGGAGTGAAGGATCTTGGATCCAACGCATAACCCTTTGGTAATCAGAAAGATAAAGACGAGAAAGACCAATGAAATCAAGTTTCAAGATTGTATAGTTTAATGGTAAAGTTTGATTACCATTAATCCTCAGAATAGTTAACGAGTTTTTCCCTTTTATTTATATCCTATGCATCACCTAAATCCTAAAGGCGGCTCTAGGCCTGAGTTATATTAAGTTAAGGTGGCCTTAGTTACCTATGGTATTTGTCTTATTACCTATTTCTAGTTGATTTATGAATGAAGGTGGCATAGGCCCCTATGGTCCAGTGGTTACGACCTCTCTCTTTCACGGAGAAAACGAGGGTTCAAGTCCCTCTGGGGGTATACCAAGACTAAAGACTATAGGAGTGAGATTTTCTATCAAGTGATCCATATTTGTCAAGTCCTTCTATTAGTCTACTCAGAAGAGACTTTCTATTTTATATCAAATGTTATATTTGATTTCAAGTGATATGTATTTGTCAAGTCTACTTGGGAGACGAAAGGAAGTTGATTATGGAACGTCTAAAATGAATTAGGCGTTGGGTCGATGCCCGAGTGGTTAATGGGGACGGACTGTAAATTCGTTGGCAATATGTCTACGCTGGTTCAAATCCAGCTCGGCCCAACAATTCGCCAATCTACTATCAGATGGTATAACCCTCTTGTTCTTAAGAAATACCTGATACAAGACAAGAGAATAAAAAAAAGAATCTAAATTTTCTGCTAGATCTCTTCTTATTTCCCTGGGATTGTAGTTCAATAGGCTAGAGCACCGCCCTGTCAAGGCGGATGTTACGGGTTCGAGCCCCGTCAGTCCCGACGGATCCAATAAGTACATCAATTAGCCTCTCCATTTTCTGTGAAATGAAGGGACAGAGAGAATAATTGAATTCCGAAGGGGTTTCCCTCTTTTTTTTTCAGGATTCTCTCGATCGAAGAAAGAACACACCCTAAAATAAAATGAAAATAACTAAAATAGTGAAGTTGACAGAATATTTCATCTTTTCTGCCGCGACTCGTCTTTCTCATACTTCTTTGTTTTGTCTTCCAAAGAAAAGAGGATCACTAAAATTTAAAACCTAATTCCTGTCTTTTTCCACTTCGCTTGTATTGTTTGTTGGTGGGGTTTTGTAGTTAATGGAAACGGACGGGTTAGATTATACTTCATTTGATGGTTCTACAAGGAAGACCTAAGGTAGGTTATAGAAAAGAAAGAACAGAAAAGAAGGATAAATAAAGGAATTTTTGATTGGTCCGGGAATCCTATCTTGGATTCGGTATGGATAAAAGATCTTCATATGTTATATACTATTAATTCTCCACGACTAATTAATTTAATAGCTCAGATATTGTTATTTATGATATTGATCCGATTCAATATCATCGATAGGTAATGCATTCATTGAATTGACAGGTGAAAGATTTATCATCTCTATGGGATTAAATCCCGAGTTATTGTATTGTGAAATAAAAAAAAACGATGAGATTATGGAAGTAAATATTCTTGCATTTATTGCTACTGCACTGTTCATTTTAGTTCCTACTGCTTTTCTACTTATAATTTACGTAAAAACAGTAAGTCAAAATAATTAATTAATTACTTTAAATGAAACTCGACTTCTGAATTCTTTGAAGAAAAAGTATTCTATTTTTGCTGAAATCAAGGGGCTATAATCGGCGATATTCTATGAGATCCGAGAGTATGGTAAGTAAGAAATTTCTTTCTTACTTACCATACTCTCTATTAGTGTTATAGTAGTGTATAAAGTTGTACTTGACTTTCTAATAAAAAGGGTATGCTATATTAGCTTCTATCTTCAATTCAATATATGTAGTTATTAATCCATATTTGGAATTGACGTAGGACCCACTCTTTTCTTTCATACATTTATATATATATATATATATTTATATTCCAATTCCAATGAATCTGAAAACTTCCAATGAATCTGAAATAATTGTTTTACTGTTATAGAATACATTTCTCCACTAGAATCTAATGGAATTTCGAAATGAAGATATTTTTATTTGAAAATTATTTCAATTTAAATAAAGAATGCGTTGCAGAACGATCTATAAAACAATTGATACCTTTTCATTTCTCAACTAAATTAGGAGTGCTTCTAAAGTCCACTTCTTCCCCATACTACGAGTGAAAGGGAAAAAGTAAAGACTACCATTAAAGCAGCCCAAGCGAGACTTACTATATCCATGTGAATTATGTCCCTTATCTCTATGATAGAATTATTCCATTATTGCTCACTAATAATAGTAGAATGAATGGTCCATAGTCAAAAAGGGATTCTGGGCGAACACTATTGATGAATCAATCAATGGATTTTAAAAATTCCTATATGATTTATAATCCGTACCCTTTCCCGATTGTCTCTCTGAAGGAGTTGGGATATAGTATATTATACTCTTGACGAGGGGTAAAAATTGTTTTGGGCTTTTTTTTTATTTTCTATAAAAGGTAAATTATCTATCCAATATCAATCTAATAGTGATTGAATGCCTGAACACTCAGAGATTCTCGCGAGTCTATATATGTAGATTACAGTATAGAAAGTACTTTCCCAACTAGTAGTGGAATTCTCGGCCGGTTATCCAATGTAATTTAAGACCCAATCAATAGACATTACATTAGCAGTAGAAGAGAATCTGGAAGTCTTGCTTCGACCATTATAATCTTTCTTTGAATTTTAGATTCAAAGATTTCCAATCTTTTACAAAATCCCCAGAACATAAAAAAATAGCGGAACAGAATAAGAGATTTCGATTCGTTTGTTGATGAGGCGGCACCCGGATTTGAACTGGGGAAAAAGGATTTGCAGTCCCCCGCCTTACCACTCGGCCATGCCGCCAAAACGATACACAATAGGATAAAAATTTCCCTTTTTGAGTTGGATTAGTAAACTTGAGTTTATTGTACTTGCATCCCTTTTTAATCCTTTTTTCTAAATTTAGAAAAAATTAGAAAAGAAACCGTTTTTCCCCTTTTGATTGTATTTGATCTGCCCCTTCGATTGATTGTATAGTATCTCAAAACACACAAACTTCCACTCACTTTTATATTGAAAAATCAAATGTATATTTTCACTCAAAAAGCCTAAATTTATGGGAACCATTAACTATTTATTGACTGACAATTCGTGAATTATTCTTGGATTTGAATATAAATTTTGGTTTGCCTAATGACATAAGAATAAGCAAAAATTTTTTGATACATACTGAATTTATTTTTTTAATCAAAAATCCTTCTCAATTTCCATTATAACAAAAATTATAGGTATATGTAAACCCCAGAACGGATATTCTTATACAGATACCAAATTGGCTATTTATATTATAGTTTAGATTATAGTATGTTGCCTATAAATTCGTTGGAACAAAAAAAGGCCTGGCTGGGTATTGACCGGGCCAGGCCCAAAAGGCACTTCGAACAAAATAAAAGAAAGAAGGTGTTCTTTATTTATCTTTCTATTTGGATCTTTCGAGCATCTAAATTGAATTGCTAATTATATAATAACGATAAAGAATGTGAAAGAAATACTTTCTTTAATCCTTACTTGATGTGTAATGTAACATAGTAATTATCTTTTTCAATTGGGAGAGATGGCTGAGTGGACGAAAGCGGCGGATTGCTAATCCGTTGTACGAGTTATTCGTACCGAGGGTTCGAATCCCTCTCTTTCCGTTGATGAGTTTCCATTTTTTCTTTCAAATTTTGCAAACCCCTTTTTATTTTTTCCTTGTTAAATGTGTGGAATAGCTAAAAAAAAAATCTTAAGAAAATTATAAAATCAAGCAATAAAAACAAAAAAATTATTCTTCACGTCCAGGATTACGTCCTGGATCATTGGATAGGAATCCAAAGATGAAGAGAGAAACAAAGAATATTACTACTGTATAAACGAAAAGTTTGAGAGTAAGCATTACACAACCTCCAAGATCATTTTTTGAAAAAGAAAAACGAGAAAAGACAATAGATCCTCCATTTTTATATCACATATCCTATTTTGACACCAAGAAAAGAATTCTAGAAATAGAAAAGAATGTTCAGAAATTCAAATGAAGTTGAAATTTGTAATAAGAGTCTTTGATTACCACAAATCACTTTCATACCCAAATTAGATATTGTAAGGGACCTGAAGCTAATAAGGTATTTCGCCGTAAAAAGGATTAAAATCAGGAAATAGGGCGTCTCGTGGCTATCCGAGAATTTCAATGTTTGAATCGAAGGTTCATACTGTCAGACTTATTTGATCTTATCAATTGTTATAATTTTTCTCGAATAAATATGAATTTTCTAGGATAGTATTAAAGATCTTATCGAAAACTTACAGCAGCTTGCCAAACAAAGGCTAAAAGAAAAAAGAACAGGGGTATGACTGGCATAAAATCTACGATTGGATTCAAAAAAGCATAGGCTTCGGGCAATTTGGCCAAGAAAAGACTACTCGGATAAAGGGCAGAATTAAGACAGATCAAACTAAAGATATTAAGCATAACAGACATTTTTTTCGTCGAGATAATTGCATTTTGATTGAGTTATTGATATAAGGAAAAATGAAGTAAAGTAAGGTAGACAAAAAATCCTTCTTTTTCCGCTCAATCAAAAATCCTCCGATTCTCAAAGGAGAATAGAAGAAATCATACTTTCATACAATATCTTAATTGAATTATATGTAATGATCAATAAATTCCATTGAATTAATTCTAGAGATACACATGCCAAAATCCTAGCACGAATCTATAATAGATTCTATAAAGAATAAAGATTTTCTATAGTTGGACTGGAATTGACGAACACTTAATACCAATATTATTCTTTAATAGTATAAGTATCCAATAAAAATAGAAATGGGGCGTAGCCAAGCGGTAAGGCAACGGGTTTTGGTCCCGCTATTCGGAGGTTCGAATCCTTCCGTCCCAGAGCATATCCATTGTATTCTAATACTTCTTTTTTGTTCAACAAGGTTCTGTTTCAAGGTTTGGATAGACTTTTTTTATTCTTTGCGGAATCATATCTGACTTTTTCACAAACCAAACTAAATCGAGTTCAAATGACATGCAAAAGTAACTGAACCCTTTTGTGACCCATAGAAAATGGGGCATAGATCACAGTTGGAGAAAGATTACTTAACCTCAGGTTAAAAAAATATGAAAATACATATAAAACGAGGAAGTGCTTAGCCTATAGGTATTTATGGTTATCCTATTTCAGTGACAATAGTGTTTCCATTTTTGTGAAAACTAAATTGCATCCCTAAAATATGAAAATTTAAATATTTAACAATGATATTTCTTTTTATTGTTCGATCTATTTAGCTTATTTGCTTTGCATCATTGACAATTCCATTTGAAAAGAAACAGAGATCTTGCTTTTTTATGATAATAAAAAGGAGTAAAACTTGACTCAAAGAATGATGTAGAAGTAGAAAACTTTTTCAACTATCAAGATTTGTAATGATTCCTTCTAGGTTGGGAAGTTGAAAATGGTCAGTCTATCTTATTGAGTCACTTGAAGAGGCAGAGTCAAATAGAATTTATTTCTTTTATTTGTGCGATTTCTGTTAGTTATGTTATTTCTATATTTTGATTTCTTAATATTTCTGTTAGATATTTTTTTGAGATAGAGATTTATAGAAAAATGTTCTATTCATACAAAAAAAGACGGCATTTTGCTAAAATTTCTTCAGAAAAATCTTTATTATCTGTGTAGATATTCTCTATTAAATATAAATAACCATGTCTCTGTACCGACTGAACCAATGACTATTCATGATTCCATAATTGAATCAATTCCATACTGGTTCCAAATTAGAGGAATGTTATGGTAAAACTTCGTTTAAAACGATGTGGTAGAAAGCAACGTGCGACTTGAAGGACATGATCCGGTGTGGATTCTTATTGTTACATCCACCATTTTATATAGGAATGAAGGTGCTCTTGGCTCGACGTCGTTTGTTCTATTCTACTAGAACCCTTCTTTTTTTATTGGGTTCTAATGTAAATAGTTCATGATGGAGCTCGAGTAGAAAGTATTTATTAATTTCTCAGGGGCAACGATCTAGGGTTAATGCCAATTAATAAATTGGAACAACTTCGTAAGTATATCTTCGATATAGAAATCGAAAGGATTCCATTCCAACAAATTTTCAAAATTGTTGGAACGGCTAAAACTTTTTCGATCGACAGTGTATCGCGCATGAATCAACCTCGGTATGATTCTTTGATAGAAAGAAATCCCAAAAGGGGTATGTTGCTACCATTTTGAAAGGATTAAGAAGCACCGAAGTAATGTCTAAACCCAATGATTTAAAATAAAAATAAAGGATCCCAGAACAAGGAAACACCACTTCAATTGTCTCACGGATCCGAATAAAGAATCCAAATAAATTTTAAACGAGACAAAAACGGTGGGTTAAAGACCACTCAAGAAAAAAATATCTTAAAAATCTTTAATATATTTGAGAATTATTATTATTATATTATTGAACTTGAGTTATGAGTACAAATGATTTTTTTTTCAGCAACGCAGCTAAATAAAAATGACTATGAGTTCAATTGAAATTTGAAATTCTATTCTAGAATAATTCATTTTACAGATTTTCTATTTATTCTAATTTTATCCATAGACAAAACATCATTTTTTCGCGAGCCGTACGAGGAGAAAACTTCCTATACGGTTCTAGGGGGGGGTTCTTTTTCATCTACATCTATCCCGATGAGCCGTCTATCGAATCGTTGCAATTGATGTTCGATCCCGAAGAGAAGGAAGAGATCTTCAGAAAGTGGGTTTTTATGATCCGATCAAGAATCAAACTTATTTAAACGTTCCCGCTATTCTCTATTTCCTTGAAAAAGGTGCTCAACCTACAGGAACTGTTCAGGATATTTTAAAAAAGGCAGAGGTTTTGCCCTAATCAAATGAAATTCAATTAAATTAAGGAAATAAAAAATAAGGGTAGGATAATGATTTCTATATCATTTTGGATATCTTTTCTATACTATGTTTTTTTATTTCCTTCTTTTCTTCTTCTATTCGTATCTAGTTATCATTGTTTTTATAGAATCCTTTGTGATAGAATCTTTTTTGATAGAATCCTTTTCTAAG